CATCCTGCTTTTCTATGTGATATAGATTTTTATGTAATTATTGAGAGTGAAGATATTATGCATAAGGTGACTATTCCACTCTCCTGCTATTGGGGATCCCATTTCTAAGGATTCAATCCTCCTTGCTTCTTCGCTTATCACATGGCCCTTTCTCATCGAAGACAGTGAGCGACATACGAATCGTGAAATTCATTCCATTCATTCCTTGTTGGTCTCCCCTCCGATCGATCCGATGAGTCCCTGATCCTCTTTTATCCCCCATCTATTCACTCCTAGTTATCCTAGTGAATAGAATCCCGTTCACTCATAGAAAGGAGGGCGGTCATACTCATACTATAGGGGATAAATTGCTCGCTGCCGATGAATAATGCCGGCGACTGACTACTCAACCTAAGCATAGGGCGGCTTGGGGATTTCATCAGCATCAACGTGCTCAAAAAGAGAAGATTCCGGTTTGGCCTCAGCTTGAACACTACACTTCTCCCTTTCCTTAAAGCATCTTTTTCGATAGCTTGAACGGAGTGTTTCCTCTCTTTGGTTCTTGAACCGGGAATGAACTCCCCGCTTGGAGCAGGACTAAAACGTGCTATATGGGCATTGTCGCTGCCTAAAACGCATTCTCTTATACCAAACGAAGCGGCTACCGATTGGCAAACTACTTATAGCTTTCCTGGCACAAGCAATTCCACTATCTATGTGACTGTTCTTTACCAGCGCCTAGAATCATCATGCATAAAAAGAGCATTTCTTCGATATGGTTGTTTGTTAAAACTCAAAGGGAAATATATTCGCGGAAGCTTCAGAGGCCATACAGCGAAAGATTCCTTCAAATAGCTCATCACGAGAAGTAGTCCTTTGGTTCTAGATTATCTGTTCTTCCTTCAATAGAAGAGCACGCCCTTGGCCTTTATCACCAGATCAGCATTTGAAAACAGCTGAACCTCTTTGTATTGCTGAATCCATGACTTCTTTTTCCAATATCCCTTCTTCTTTCTGGTCCTCGTGAAACATGAATTTAGCTACCTTGAACCACTGTAACGGTCTCCCTTCTAATATTTGGGTTCTTTACTCGGCCATCCATCAGCTTCCAACCATTACCTTTATTACTGCTCAATCCATCACCTGTTCCTTGTTCCTGGATAATGTTAGCTGCGCTTTCATTTTTTTGTATGCTTCTAATAATTTAATTACATTATGAGGAGATCTTTATAGCAGGATCTTCAGTTTCTTCATTCTGCTATCAATGATCTTTGGATTTTTGTTGGGTATTTCAACGCCATCATTGGGGCCCATGAAAGGCTTGGAGGTGAGATTCCCACCTGTGCTTATTTCTCTGAAGCTATTAGCTCCTGTAATACTATAACTAACTCACTTCCTGAGACTTGTTTCTCGAGGTGCGCTCTCGCTTCTGAGAAAATTATTATTATTAGTGAAATGATTATCTTATGAAATTCGAAATCCGAGATTTGTTAGCGGTAGACTTCACTTCAATTCAACTTGAGGATTAGGATTCAGAGACGTGAGCATAAAATCTCAATATCAAGATGGGACAGACTCGACTCTTAGGAAAGAACCGGGAGATCTCAGGAAAGAAAGGAACTGGAAAGAAAGTCACTCTTCACTTTTCGATTGCACGAGATTAATAGTCGAGGGGTCTGAATCCTGACTAGATGGACGACTTTCTCTATCCGAGGTGAGGGTTGTTACTATTATCAGTGGTCCCGTTGAAATGGCTTGATCCGATCAAGCCTGAACTTCCTCTATTCCCCCGCCAACCTCTTTATAGGGCCAAACAGGAATTCGAATTCGTTCTCATCATCACAGAAGCTAGCTCATGCCTTTTTTTATCCTCAAATCAAAGAGGAACTCGAGTTGCAATTACTTTCCTTTTTTTTGCTTTCGTTGTTCTGATTCGATATGACCGCTCTGAGTCTGCTTCCCGGTCTAGTCTCAGGTCTGTCTCCCCGTGCCTTCATTGGAGGAAGGAATAGCCTCAAGTTCGTTCTTGTGCTTAGGAGCGGATCCGTCCTTTTGCAGGATTGATGAGAGCCTAAGGACGGGTTGGATCGATGGATTCCTTAAGCCCAGTTTCGATCAATGGATTCCTTTTCTTTCGTCCCCCGCGGGCCCCCTGAAAGCCTAAATCCTCGTTCTAGACCCTGCTAGGGATATGGCTTTCTAGCCTCTCTAGTGGTCAAATAGTGACTTTTCAGATTCAAAGCAGCGAGCACCGAAGAGAACTGAACACCTAAATAAGCAAAAAAAGAGGTTGCAAACAGCTTTTTTGCATTTTGCAGTAAGCTCACCAGCTTCAGTAAGTCAGTTAACAGACTTGAGCAAGTCTTCCTTGGACGAGTTCCTTCAGTTAGATAGGTGAAGTTATATAGGCTAGCGAGCCACATGAGCCTAGAAGTTGAGTGAGTCTCGTCAACAATTCCTTGAGTCTCGAACCTAGCTAATAGCTTGAGCCTAGAAACTCGAGAAAGGCTAACCAATAGATAGAGGGATAGCGGGCTGGAGCGCAACCTAAGTAAAGATCTGCTCTGAGCTCAGAAGTTGAGTGAGTAGTCTTTTTTTCCGAATAGCTGTCTTTGTCTTTATTCCTTGAGCCTAGAAAGCAGCCACTAGATAGGATAGTGAGCCTCATACTGGTCCTAAGGAGTGCCCTTATTTGATTCCTTCTCCTCTGCTCTTCGAGCTTCAATAGAAGACCAGGAGACCAACCTTGATCTTCGTGCTCGATCTCGATTCCTTGTTGGTGCTTGATTCTCGAGGCTGGGAAGACAGAATCCGGGGTTTTGCCCTCAATCAGCTTTCTGAACTACAGTACAGGGCGGAAAGTGAGCTTTGATAATCAAAAGTACTTCTTCGAGTAAGCTCGTGATCTATAAAAGATGGATAGCTCTTTCCTCCTGAGCTAGGATCCACTTCTTGCTTATGAGTCCGATAGCTGGCTAAAGTATTCAAGTCGTGAGCTGAAATAGCCCGATTCTCTACTTCTGGCTTTAGTCAATTCTGTGGGCAAGTCAAGTCAAGTATAGTAGTTACCGTTGCTTGTTTGCTCCTTCGTATAGGTTCCGTGTAGGCGCCTTTCCATACGATCAATTGAATATTGGAAATATACTATGATATTAATATTCACTACTATTGATATCTGAAACTTGAGACTTGAAGTCTACTGCTTACTCATTTGATTTGATATAAGTTCGGAATCCACTGAGGTAGAGCCGGGCCGGGGGAATCCATACTGGTCGAGTGGGAACTGCCTTATTCCAGTGAACTAGGATAAGCGGTAACCGTTCTTCACACAAGATAGAAGAGCAGCACGCACCCGTAGAAACCTGTGGGGCAGACTGACTTGTAGCTTGATAAAGGGCGGATGGAAGGATAGCTGGGAATCCCACTTATAAGGAAAAAGTATTTCTCAGTATCTAATGAACCAAACTATTCATCTTTCTTTCCATCCCCACGGCCCCGACCAGCAACTGCAAATGAACACCCGCCTGCATAACCTTTCTCCGTTCTGTAGAAATGGATTGCGAGTTGAGACTTTGCTTGCCCACGAACAGTACTGGCTCGTCAGCAACTTAGATAGACGAATCTTCTCTTATCCCACTAATCCATAGAAGAGTCCTGCTTGGAGTGAGAACTGCTTGACGAGTGCGCAACTTACTATTCATATTACATAGATCCTAGCCTTGAACACTGATCCCTATTGCTTGAAGTTCGGTCCCTACTGCCGAGATACGGAAACTCGTTGATGCGCTTCCTGCCTATGGAACTACGGGAATTACGGATTGACTCCTCCCGCCTGGACTGCTGAACTTTATTATATTCAATAGCTACTCCCTTCCCTAGCATCAAGAAAGTCTTTAAGACTTCCGGCACAAGCGCAGGAACACTTCTACCTAGACCGCGTTCAACCGATTACTTTACTTGATTCCTTATTGGTAGAGGTGTTGACTCTGTGTACATAATTACATTATACCTTGGTTTCTTAGACTGTGGCTTCTCCTTGATTCGGATGGAGCCTTAAACGAATCCCGGTGAGCAGAAGAAGGATTCCATCACCACCCAGCACCCAAGCACCCAAAACCAGTACATCAAACTACCCACGGCTAACAACAACCCCGTTCGAAAAGACCTTTGAACTTACAACTTCGATTCTTTCTTTTCTTTAGAACTTCGCTTTCTCCTGAACCTGCGGGTGGTGCTGACTTGATCCGAGGTAAGCGTTAGCTTTAGCTTTCGACTTGACCTTCCGTCTAACACTCGGGATATTAGAAGAGAAGTGTCGTGGCTCACAACCTTTACTTTGTTTGAGTAGAATTCTTCTAACCTGAATTCCCTTATAGTCTCCGGACTGGATTACTTTAGCTTTGCTTCCTTAGGATCTCATTCCTTTACCCCGGACCAATGATTTGAACTCGAGTACAAAAGAAAAGCCTATTGAAAATTATCATTTCGTTTCAGGATCCGCAGCAGTTGTTGCTTGCTTCCTGAGCCTATACCTGGTTCGCTCCTCGGACTTACTATCTTGGGGGTTGCTTGCTCTTCGTCGCCTACAGAGACTGATACGCGCTCACTACGGAAAAACAAGTTGAGCAGCTTCCCGCCTCTCTTTCTCAAGTGAGACAAAGGCATTCAAGATCGACTAATCTACTTCGTACCCTTTACATCGCATTTCTTCTTTCAGAACCATACTAACTAGAAATTTCCTCTTCCTACCCCTTCGACGGAGCTGAATCTTTGTCCACTTCTTTTCTATCTTTCTTTCGATCTGAAATTCTTTCTCAGTCAATATATATAAGATATGTCTACGTTGTTTCACCGCTCTCCTCGGGTTCTCCGGAAGCTGCTCCGCTTGATTCCGTTTTGCTACTGGTTTGAGAACGACAAGCTTACCTAATCGATTGAAAACCTACAACCTACCTTTGAGCTATAGAGGATATGCCATAGTTTCACCGCTCTTAGGTCTTCTCCTTTGGACCCTTGACTAATTCCTTGTAGGGTCAGCTTGCCGATCACTCGATTACTATTTCGTTGGCCCGCTCTCCTCTGTTTATCCTTCATCTTGACTTTCTTTATTAGCCCGCTAATTTGGATGTAACTGGTCAGTGGCTTTCCTGCACCATTAGCAGTCTAGTCTTGTTGTGGGCTTGCCCGTACTCGGAATCCTTCCATCTATCTCTCTATCATGAATACGAATTATTATTATATGTTCTATTAGCGCTTGTGCTAAGGAACGGATAGCAAGAGATTTGAACCTGAGCTTAGAGGTCGCTACTTTGAGTTCTTAGCTCAATTGACTAACACTCCTACTACGTAAACTCGCTGAGGAGCGAAATGAAATTCATCGCACTCTTCCTACGTAATTGGAAGAAGCCTGCTAGAAAGCCAATTCCTTTCTGAATCGTGACTTTCCTTCGACTGCTAACAACTATCGTACTCTCGGTACTTACTATTTGAGTACTGGTATTGGATTCTCACTTTCTCCTGAAGCGGAAAGAAGAAATTGACCTTGCACACGGACTCCTATTCAAGATATGGATACTAGACTGTCCCGCATATGAGACGGATTGCTCTTCTAGCCTACTTCGACTGATAGGACTCACTATATTGCATATCCATATCTATATAACATAACTAGACCGCCCCTGCCTTGACTAAATAGTGATCTCTCTCGCTTGACTCACTCCTGAAGTCGAAAAGAAAGGGCTTGAGGAGGTCCGGCTAGAAACGGCTAGAATGCGCTTTGGTGCTGTCTCACTACCTATCACAAGTGAGATTCTAATTACCTAGCTCACTCTCCTTCGACTGATAACAAGCTACCTTTTGAAATCTGAAATCATTTCACCTCTCTAATTACATAGATCTTCCAATTCATATTCCATATTCGTACTCGGAGGGTGAGATACAAGTCAACTTCTCCTTTCCTTGGGCTTTGCTTTCCAGCGGGAAAGAAGACAGCTAGGATAGGAAGCTGGAGTGCGAAAAGAGTTTCTCCATAACGAATCAAGCAGGTTTTTTACCCTGAAGTGAGCTTGACCTAGCTTTAAACACTAGAACACGGACTCCTACAATATACATTACCTACTGAGTTGGACCGCTCCTACAGCGCCTTTGACTTTCACTACTGAAGCTGAAGTTGCCCCAGCTAGCAACCTGGTCAGCTATTCAATCGATTCTGTTGCCCCGTTCGACTCTCTTTCTCCGAAAGGCGGGAATACGACGGAGGATGCTTCTGGAATGGATTGTGAATAGCCTGAGATGGATTGAATCGGGAACAGAGCTTGACTTTATGGATCAGTCTTTCTTGAGTACGGGTCAGCTTACCGATCACTCTTATCCTTCATCGGCCTATGACAGCTCCTACAGCTAGAGTTATCTCGTATTAACACCCTTCACTTGTAATTGTTGAGAGATGAAGCCCTACCTGGACTATTCTATAATTGAAAGAAAGATCTCCGCTCCTTTGAGCCCATCTCTAATCGATGGAAAACCATACTCGATAGCGCGGGAATGCATTGACTTTGCTTTCTTCTTCTTTCTGAGATGGCTCCTTTCTCAGTTCTGAGATGGCTCCTTTCTCAGATGGATGGCTTTGTTGAGCTTTCATTGGATGGATTGGATTTAGCATGAAGGGAAGGAGCTACTTCCCGTTCAAGTCAGCTAGCGACTCAGGGCAGGGGGTTTGGTACCCTGGGCAGAGTTTGGAAGGTGTAGCTCTTTCTTGGAAGGTGTCTTAATACTAATAGTAAAATGGAAATCTGAAGAAGGCAACTCATCCCTTGCTAAGGAGATTGTGCCGGGTTCTTTCACTCACAGAAGACCAAGCCTTGCTACTTGAATAACAGGTAATCACAGACTTTCGCCTTTCGTCGGTTCCAGTAATGGGAGGGAGTAAAACAGAAAAGAGAGAACAGCTAGTCGAACTACCTCCTTACTTTAGGAAAGGCCGACTAAGACTAAGCTACCAAACCAGAACATAGTCTTGATGTGGGCTGTCCGACAAGAACTTCTTCTATAGTATAGCGCCTTCCCTCGGGTCATGAGCTGCTTTGCTAGCTAACTGCATTCGGCAATGTGGTTCTTCTATTCCATTCAATAGCAATGCTGCCGACTCCTCTCTCCCATGTCTTATAGTCCTAATCGGGGAAGTCTGCTTTGCGAGAGTGCAGCAACGGAGCGCTAGTCCTTAGCATGAATCTTTCTATGAACTATGCCCAAAGCATTCAAAGAGTAAGGCGTGGGATGGGACTACTTGTTCGTTCGACTGCTTTTTCGTTCTCAGATCCAGTCTTTTCTGCTGTTAAAAGAAATGCTTATCCTGAGCTTGAGCTGGCTGTGGGATCTTTCCCTTATAGTAGCCTAGCCCCTCCGACAACAGACGAAAGAGCTGCGGTTACTGACTCGATCTCTATCGCCACTGCTGGATTAAAGGATAATTTCCTAAGAGTAGTCTTCCCTTGATATCCTTATTAATAAAAAGAAAATGAAGGTTTCGTCTCGGCCTCGCCCTAACGAGTGAACTTCCTCACCCGAATGAACTACTTTACCTTGCAATCTTTTACTGGGAGTTTCAGGGTATTGAATGATTCTTCTCCTCAATTTATGCCTATCCCAAGTCTTGCCAAAGCCCAGGTTCGTAGACCTGCCATGCAAATCCCACCTCATTCAATATCCATATTCTGGGACGATCGTTTCTCTTATATAATAGAATATATAAGAGAATATATAAGAAGTATCAAGTCAAGGAATCCGTAGAGTGTAGTATGGGAGGAACCTCCACTGCCTAAGCTCACCCAGCTCTAGGAAGAAGCGGGTGCGCTAAACAACCAGGAACGAACAAGGGAGAATCACAAAACGAATCTACTGATCCAACGACATCGAGGATCGACCAGGGTCGCTACCCACCCTAGGGAACGACATCTGCGAAAGCCCCAAGGGAAAGGGAAAGCGACTCTCCTATGTTCGTCTCCTTCTCTCTAGCATACTTCTTGATACTATCCAAGAATTTTCGATCTGCTTACACCTGGGAAGGCAGAGGATTGCAGTCATGCCAAAACTGCTAGACTAGACGACCTTGTAGGAAGGGAAAGGTACGTTGATGACTTGTTCATTTCGTCAGTTTTCGACATGGGACCCTATTGCCTTAATGATTCGACGGCGGGCTGTCCGCCCTCTTAACGGAGGGATGTGCGAGGAAGGCAGTGGCGGTGAGAGAAAGTCAAGTCTATGAGATATGCGATGAGGAATTAGGAAGTCAAGTCCTCGATAAAACAGGTAGGTTGAATTACATAATATGATAGGTAGGTTGAATTACATAATATGATCCGGGGTATCATCTTATGTAATTTCACTTGTGCGGGTATCGAGGAGCTTAGTTTGATTTGCTATCCAGAGTAGTTCACGGTGAGTTCCTCATATCAAATCAAGTAGTTCCAATCAAGTAGTTCCAAGTAGTTCCTCGCAATAAGCCCGAAAAGAGCGCTATGACACCCGCTTGGCCTCGAGCGGTTAGGATTGGCGTGCCTCTGTCCTGTGAATCCAAATTGTTTGGGCTGTGGTCTCTTACTCGACTCACTGGGACTCTATCCTGGCTTATTTTGTATACGAAAAAGATTGTTTGAGGCAACTCTGGCTCTTCCTCATTCCGCTACCTCGACTCGCCTGTGCGCTACATCTGCACTTGAACAACGCTATCTCGTTTCGTTCCTTAAGTCTTTATTTGATCTGCTTTCGTGAGGTTGTAAAAAAAAAGCTTAGCCCAGATCAATCTAGTGATTAGCTTCCCGCTTTCCCAGTCAAGGTCTCTCGTGGGTCATCCATCGTAGTAAAGGAAGGGTGCGCAAATGTTTTTCCCTCACTCAACCAGCAAAGCAGCCCTTTCGGAAGCCAGAGCTTCTACCCTACCAGGAGAACACTTAGCCTCAGTTAGGCGCAAGAGAGCTGCTCATTCCCTTGTGAATACCGATGCAGAAATAATCGTATTAAGCATCCATTGCTAAGTCAATCTACGAAGCAGTTGTTTAGGGGTAGGGAAATCAGACCTAATGCACCGGGGACTGAAGCGGTGGTTGGAACAGAGTGGTTGTGAATTCCAAAAGGTGAGAACCTGAGATAGGATCTTTCCTGCTAATCTTATAGTCCGTAATCACTGCGGGTGCGTCAAACAGTTGATCGATGGTAACATCAGGTTGCATAGCTACGCCCCAATACCAGTGAACTGATTGTAACCACTGCCTAGTCCATCTTCTTAACACCGACCACTCAAGGAAATAAATCTTTTGTTCCTGAGGACAAGTGCAACTCCTCCGGAGGTAGTTTCCTTTGGACGAAGCTCTTTCCTCAAGAGCTCTATGATTACTCCTCGGGCATACGGATTAAGAGGAAGACCCCTTCCCAACCATAATTCGATTGGAAGGGTGGTTTTAGTGTACATTGCTAATAGTCTCTCCACTCGAAGACTACGGCTATGGTCGAGCCGCGATAACACGCGAAAGCCTATACCACCAACTCTGCACATGGTTGAAAACCTGCGCATAGGGTACTGAAGCTGTACAGCTATGGTACCGTATGGATGGTGACTATTCAATAAAGCCTGGGCTGAGATAGGAGATAAATCCTTACTCAGATCCCTGACCCTAAAACGCTTCGCGAACTCGGCTGAACCGGTATGAGAGATGAGTGATTTCTGATAACTTATAGAAAGACCCAAACTGCCTAATGCCTGTTCATACACTTTGGCTACTTGTTCGTCAGCAATGACGACATCGTCCCCCAGTACGGCATATTTTGAAAAGCGCAAACCTGGGCTCTGCACAATGCCACACCAAAATATGATGAGACAGTGCAAATAAAGGCCAAGAGGCATGATATCCGAGAGGTTGTCCAGCCACAAAGCTAATCTGTGAGAACAGTTTTACAAACGGAATATCAAACAGATTGCAAGCTAGTGCCGAATTAACAACACTAGATGCGAATGACCTATCGAATAGGTAGCACATCACCTCGAAGAGAAGTACTAAGGGCCACCTATCAGTGGCCGACTTCAAATCGAACGAGAAAGCTACCTTGCTACCAACTAACCTGTCAAGAGGCTTGGTTTGAGCGTACCATCCATGGGTATCATTTGCAAAACCTCATTCAACCACTGATGGATTGGATGAAGTAAGCGCTGATTGACATAGTTGCCTATAGCAAATATGCGTCTCTTGCCCCCACCTTCTATCAACTGACCGAGACGACCTGTTATGGGCCTACATCCGAATTCCTCTGGTGTAGGTAGTGTCGGACCTATTGTCTTTTCAAACTGGTCTAAACACCAACCCGAGATCATTTTGTTCTCTTTATCAAGAGCAAAACGAGTAAACGGGATCCATAACAAGCCTTGAGACCACTGTTCTCCATAGGAAACCTCATAAGAGAGGTAAAGCTCATAATCTCTAATGGTAGAACCGTAAAACAGGACCGTTGTCGGCCTATCTCACGCTTAACATGAGCCCCTCTGATCATGTAATCAGAGAAGAATGCCATATTAGGAATAGCCTTCCAGGTCGGTTCCCAACACATTCCTTGGTGAAGGGGAATGGTTGAAACTCGGGGAAGATACCTCTGGACGAGACTAGGAAGATCCCATTTGATCTTCGCAACTTGCTCCAGAACTGACTCGGTATTATCCCAAGGGCGACTGATAGAATCAAAAGTCGACTTGCTTATTGGCTTAGCAAGTTTTACCAACTTCGCTAAACTAAAATAAGACAAAAAGATCTGACACATCAGATCACCCTTCTCATCATGTCTATACATGTGAGCCTTTATAAAAGGAGGAATAATCCGAGGGTATCTCTTTAATTAGTAGACTTCCCTTCCACCTCTCCACTCATACATGGGGAGGGAAAAGAGACTGGCGCTACTACCAATACCTGGTACCGGGTGAATCATACATATCTAGCCGGAACCCTTATCCTCATTTCAAGTCGAATCCGAGGCTTGGCACCTTTAGTTCTCGAGATATCCACTTGGTGATTGAATTCGAATTTGTTGTTTTCAACTAGAAATGGAACTACTAATACATCTGCTCTCAAAGTCTCACAGGGAGTCAGTCATTCAGATTGGCCAATCTTCCTTACTCAAATGGCACTGGAACTTCAGCTGCCAAAGGAATTAAACAAATGCTCAACACATGCCTCCTATTGGAGAAGCTTCTTTCATTCATTTCCCTTACCAGCCATTATATAGGGACATCTGCTCCTAAAATGGGAACTTCACTCTGCCCCTCAAGCTCCGTTTGGTTCATCATGTGGACAATTCCTCCACATTCAATCTTCTTGTCTGGAAATGCATGCTTTTATGGAGGGGTTATTTCCCTCGTTGGTACATTACAGGTTCAACCCTCACTCTCTCCCTTACGCTGTGCTCTACCTCTCCATGGGCTAGTTTCAAGTTCGATCATAGACGCAATCTAGTATAGCGAGCCTGCCTTTCAAAAGGCTACCGCTCTCATCAATCAAATTTGTAAGGGCTTCAATGAATGAAGTCCTTGGTTCGGAAAGACCTGAACCGAAAGGAAGGAACTGCTTTTTCTAGAGATCGGCAAAGCACGGATAAAGGAGCTTCAAAGACTACTTGACTTGCTTCCTGCTGACTTAAGCTACTACCTACTCCATTCAGATTAGATCAATTTATAGCCCTCACTCAGGCATACAAGACAGCCGGAACTACTACTACCAAAGCAATCCCGTCCTTTGCCTTCTCTCCCAGCAACTACCACCGGACCAGGATCTCCGCATGTCGCTAGGCAGTACAATCTGCGATTCCCTCCTCGGATCAAGAAAGTAAGCTGGTCATAAAGGAATCTAGCCCTCTATCCTTCCACCACACCGCCCGGAGTAGGCTAGAAGAATTCATTGAGCGGAGGTGGGCCTCTTGCCTTGGGGGTGCCTGGCTTCACTGGGGTGTGACTGACCAAATGGTCAAATCAACCTATTTCATATACTCAAATCACTGCTCAATAACGTGAAAACGAAATGAAAGCTCTTCAGAAGAATTCTACTTGGGAAATGGTTGAGTTACCTCTGAATAAGAAGACAGTGGGATGTAAATGGGTGTTTACAGTAAAGTACAAGTCGGATGGGACAATTGACAGATACAAGGCCAGATTGGTTGCCAAAGGTTACACTCAGACGTATGGGATTGACTATCAAGAGACCTTTGCTCCTGTGGCCAAAATGAATACTGTTAGAGTTATACTTTCTCTTGCAGTTAATCTAGACTGGCCATTACGACAGTTTGATGTGAAGAATGCCTTTCTTCATGGTGATTTGAGAGAGGAAGTGTATATGGATCCTCCTCCAGGATTTACACCAAAGGTATGCAAGCTGAAGAAGGCGTTATATGGTTTGAAACAGTCACCGAGAGCTTGGTTTGGTAGGTTGAGCTACTCAATGAAGGAGTATGGTTTTAAGCAGGCTTTGGCAGATCACACTCTGTTCTAT